ACATGTGCGAGCCCCATCTAATGGAAAAATAAAATTCAATGAGGACTTGGTTCATCCGACACGTACACGTCATGGGCATCCCGCCTTTCTATGTTCTATAGACTTGTATGTAACTATTGAGAGTGAAGATATTCTACATAATGTGAATATTCCACCCAAAAGTTTGCTTTTAGTTCAAAACGATCAATATGTAGAATCAGAACAAGTAATTGCTGAGATTCGCGCAGGAATATCCACTTTGAATTTTAAAGAGAAGGTTCGAAAACATATTTATTCTGATTCAGACGGAGAAATGCACTGGAGTACCGATGTCTATCATGCACCCGAATTTACATATGGTAATGTTCATCTATTACCAAAAACAAGTCATTTATGGATATTATTAGGAGGGCCGTGCAGGTCCAGTCTAGTCTACCTTTCGATCCACAAGGATCAGGATCAAATGAATGCGCATTCTCTTTCTGGCAAGCGAAGATATACTTCTAACCTCTCAGTAACCAATGATCAGGCGAGGCAGAAATTGTTTAGTTCGGATTTTTATGGTCAAAAAGAAGATAGGATTCCTGATTATTCAGACCTTAATCGAATCATATGTACTGGTCAGTATAATCTCGTATATTCGCCTATTCTTCACGGGAATTCTGATTTATTGTCAAAAAGGCGAAGAAATAAATTCATCATTCCACTACACTCGATTCAAGAACTCGAGAATGAACTAATGCCCTGTTCAGGTATCTCGATTGAAATCCCCGTAAATGGTATTTTCCGTCGAAATAGTATTCTTGCTTATTTCGATGATCCTCGATACAGAAGAAAGAGTTCGGGCATTATTAAATATGGGACTATAGAAACGCATTCAGTCATCAAAAAAGAGGATTTGATTGAGTATCGAGGAGTCAAGGAATTTAGGCCAAAATACCAAATGAAAGTAGATCGATTTTTTTTCATTCCTGAAGAGGTGCATATCTTGCCCGGATCTTCTTCCATAATGGTACGGAACAATAGTATCGTTGGGGTCGATACACAAATCACCTTAAATCTAAGAAGCCGAGTCGGTGGGTTGGTCCGGGTGGAGAGAAAAAAAAAACGAATTGAACTGAAAATCTTTTCTGGAGATATCCATTTTCCTGGAGAGACGGATAAGATATCCAGACATACCGGCGTTTTGATACCACCAGGAACAGGAAAAAGAAATTCCAAGGAATACAAAAAAGTTAAAAATTGGATCTATGTCCAACGAATTACACCTAGTAAGAAAAGGTTTTTTGTTTTAGTTCGACCTGTCGTCACATATGAAATAACGGACGGTATAAATTTAGGAACCCTTTTTCCACCGGATCCATTGCAGGAAAGGGATAATGTGCAACTTCGAATTGTCAATTATATCCTTTATGGAAATGGCAAACCGATTCGAGGAATTTCTGACACAAGTATTCAATTAGTTCGGACTTGTTTAGTATTGAATTGGAACCAAGACAAAAAAAGTTCTTCTTGCGAAGAAGCCCGTGCTTCTTTTGTTGAAATAAGGACAAATGGTTTGATTCGACATTTCCTAAGAATCAACTTAGTGAAATCCCCTATTTCGTATATCGGAAAAAGGAATGATCCGTCGGGGTCAGGATTGCTCTCTGATAATGGATCAGATTGTACCAATATCAACCCCTTTTCTGCCATTTATTCCTATTCCAAGGCAAAAATTCAACAATCTCTTAACCAACCTCAAGGAACTATTCATACGTTGTTGAATAGAAATAAGGAATGTCAGTCGTTGATAATTTTGTCAGCAGCCAATTGTTCTCGAATGGAGCCATTCAAAGATGTAAAATATCACAGTGTGATAAAAGAATCAATTAAAAAAGATCCCCTAATTCCAATTAGGAATTCATTGGGCCCTTTAGGAACATGCCTTCCAATTGAGAATTTTTATTCATCTTACCATTTAATAACTCATAATCAGATCTTAGTAACTAAATATTTGCAACTTGACAATTTAAAACAGACTTTTCAAGTGATTAAATTAAAATATTATTTAATGGATGAAAATGGAAAAATTTTTAATCCCGATCCATGCCGTAACATTATTTTAAATCCATTCAATTTGAATTGGTCTTTTCTCCATCACAATTATTGTGCAGAGACATCTAAAATAATTAGTCTTGGGCAGTTTATTTGTGAAAATGTATGTATAGCCAAAAATGGACCGCCCCTCAAATCGGGTCAAGTTATACTTGTTCAAGTTGACTCGATAGTGATACGATCAGCTAAGCCTTATTTGGCCACCCCCGGAGCAACTGTTCATGGCCATTATGGGGAAACCCTTTACGAAGGAGATACATTAGTTACATTTATATATGAAAAATCGAGATCTGGTGATATAACACAGGGTCTTCCAAAAGTAGAACAGGTCTTAGAAGTGCGTTCGATTGATTCAATATCCATGAATCTAGAAAAGAGGGTTGAGAGTTGGAACAAATGTATACCAAGAATTCTTGGAATTCCT